TTAGTGCATGTAATTTTAATCAACCTTCTAATTCTAATTTTATTCTTTTTTTATTTAGCCCACCTAATGAATGAAAATAATTTATTTGAATTTCTATAAGAAATTGTAGAAATTACATATTAATTATTTCTTTAAATATATAATTAAAGAAATAATTAATATGTAATAAGAGTGTCTCTTATTCAAGTTATTTTATTCAAAATATTTTTCTTATTTTTTGCCATAAAAAAAGAAATATATATATATGGAAATAAACTGCGTCCAATAGGATTTGAACCTATACCAAAGGTTTAGAAGACCTCTGTCCTATCCATTAGACAATGGACGCCTTTCACTCCAATTTTGATATTTCGTGTTCGGAAAAATAGTTGAAAGAATTCAAAAATTTTAGTATTTAAGTCAACGATGCATTACATTAATTCGATTCATTCCATTTTTTTATTTAATATAAAAAATATTTCATAATAAAGATTTCATTTTAAGAATATTAAAAATTATAATGATAAAGTAAAAGCGGGTAGCGGGAATCGAACCCGCATCGTTAGCTTGGAAGGCTAGGGGTTATAGTCGACGTTGATCCATCATTTTGAGCGTCTCTAATTCAAAACTGAACGTGAAACTTTGTTTTCATTCAGCTCCTTTATGGAAGATGGAGAAATTCTCAAATTCAAACATGAACGAATTAAAGAAAATCCGACCCATAACGTCTATGTCAGCTTTTATGTCTGAATTTATTCAGAACAAACCGCTTTGTAGACGATCCCTATAGAAAGGAGGGGGTTATATTCTAACAATCTTTCTGTTACTTCGTTCTCTACTTCTATTTTATTTGAAAAAATCCTTAGGAAAAGAGTTTGGTTTCCACCGAGCTAAAACAATTTATCAATGTCTTTAGTAAACCAAATACATTGTTTACTAGCTGTTTCGCTTCAATTTCCCCGATATAAATGAAAAATTGAAGATTTAGTTACGATTAGAAATACACTTTTTATCTTTATCCATGGGTCCTTTACTCATACTTATTCAATTGGAAGTATTGATCCAATAAAAACAATTATGTTTCGTAATCTCATAATCCAATTTTCAAATTTTAAATTGATTGTTGGATACAAATCACGAGAATGTATATTCTTCCTCGAATTTTTCATTGAGAGGTAAAGGGTTCAATCCTTTTAAGAACTAAAGTTTTTGTTCCGAATGAATATTAATCAAACCGAAAGACCCTTTAACTATATAAGGGGTTATAGAACGAATCACACTTTTACCACTAAACTATACCCGCTACAATCAGATTATTGTATATAAATGGACCTTTTGTCGACCCTAATTAAAACAAAACAAAAGATCAGAAAAGAAGCATGAAAAATAGAGCGTTTACTTTTTGTATCAGAGGACCTAATGAGATTAGTAAAAGAGGATTCATTTTATTTTAAAAACGAAATACCAAGTGCTTTATTTGCACGAGGTTTTTGTTTTGAACTTAAACCATAACAAAAAAATGTATTGTGCTAAGAAACGCGAGTTACTGTTTTCTTAAAAAATTAAACCGGACTAAAAGGACTAATTAAGAAAGAAATGAGACTTTGATTCGATATCATTTGATTATATCATAGAAATTAAAAAAGTTCTTTTTTTTTTTATCCAAATTAAGAAGCAAATTTTTTATTTAGGATTTGTTAGAACAAAAGGGCGGGCCCGGCTAAGTACTGACCAGGCCGGGCCGTGGAACTAAAAAGCTCAAAATCACGAAAAAAAAAAGAATATATATACTGACGGGCGTTTTCAAGCCTTATTTTTTATAATGTAACTATAATATAACTTATAATGTAACTATAATATAACATAGTATTATCCCTTTCAATTGGGAGGAGAGATGGCTGAGTGGACTAAAGCGTCGGATTGCTAATCCGTTGTACAAGTTTTTTGTACCGAGGGTTCGAATCCCTCTCTTTCCGTTTTCATTGATGGCTTGGTATTTTATTTCTAATTTCTCACAAGTTTTTTTTATTTAGTTAATTAATTTAGTTAATTAAAAAAAAAATATTAATAATTTTAAGAAGTGGAATGGATAAAATCTTACTAAATACTAGTTAAAACTCAAGCAAAGAAAACCATATTTTTTTATTCTTCACGTCCAGGATTGCGTCCTGGATCATTAGACAGAAATCCGAATATAAAGAGAGAAACAAAGAATATCACTACCGTGTAAACAAATAGTTTAAGAGTAAGCATTACACAATCTCCAAGATTTTTTTAGGAAAAAAGAGAATAGATTCTCCACTTTTATACCACATACCTTACTTTTTTTCTTTTGACACCAAGAAATAAAGTGGGGTGATCCAGATTTGTCGCAGTTGTACAATAATTTCAATATTTGAATTATTTAAATTGAGAGTCTAGGACTTATCTGATTTTATCAATTCTACGAATTTTTTTTGAATAAACCATGAATTTGTCTGGGACTTTAGTAAAAAGATCATCGAAAACTTACAGCAGCTTGCCAAACAAAGGCTAAAAGAAAAAAGAACAGCGGTATTACTGGCATAACATCTACAATTGGATTCAAAAAGGCGTAGGCTTCGGGCAATTTTGCGACGAAAAAACTACTAGAATAAAGAGCAGAATTAAGGTAGATACAGATCAAACTAAAAATATTAAGCATAACAAACATTTTGTTTTTAGGGATAATTGTATTTATTTTGATTGAGTTATTAATAAATTTAATTGAGTTTTGTATTAGAAATATGTTATTATTGTTTATAGAAGAAAAAATGAATAAAAATAAGATAAACAAAAAAACTTTCTTTCATTTGAACTTACCCAACCAAAAATTATTCTATATCTCAAATCAAATAGAGAATAGAATAAATCATACTGTCGTACAATATCTTAATTGAATTATATGTAATGATCAATAAATTCTATTTTATTCAATGTCTACATGTTTTTATTCGATGTCTACTATAAATATATAAAAATTCTAGTAATCCATTTTCTAATTAATAGATATTTAGATTGGAGTTGACGAATAACTCGTACCAATATTAGTGTTTATTGGTGTCGAATAGAAATAAATGGGGCGTAGCCAAGTGGTAAGGCAACGGGTTTTGGTCCCGCTATTCGGAGGTTCGAATCCTTCCGTCCCAGAGCATACCCCCTCTCTATCATTATTTATAGAATGGAATCATTCTATATAATATATATATAAAAGATATATCTAAAATAGATTGACTTTGCAAACAGTTTTCTGTATTATTTCTCTATTATGTATTAGCGGAATCATATCTTTTTCACAAATTTTATTGAGTTCAAATAACACGCCTATGAAATAGGAAATTGAATTCATTTGTGATTCGTTAAATAATAACTATTTTAACGATTTTAGTTTAGAGTATAAATAGGAAAAAAGAACAGCATAAAATTTTTATTTTGCCTTACGTTAGTGTTTTTTTATCTATCTTTTTTTAATCACAGATAGTTTAATCCAATATAAATTTATCTCTCGTACTGATGATAAAAAACAAAAGATCCCTGCTGTAAAACTTTATGTTATGCAAAAAAAAAAAGAATTATATCATATAATAGATTTTTCAATCAATTAAATCTTTGTAACCAACTTCTATGAGTTCTTGGTACTTGAAGAAGTGTGAAATTGTTGAAATGATCCTATCACTATTATCTTACTTGAAGATACAGATTCAATTCTTCGTATTAGTTATAATTATTAGTTATAATTTAGTTAACAAATTTTTTTTTTTTACAATAATAGAAAAATATTCGAAAATTTTAAATAATATAAATAAGAAAATAGAAAAAATTCGATAAGTAATTTTTTTTTATAGAATTTCCAATATTTAATTCTTTTAATTCTATTAATCCCTAATTAATATGAATCAATTAATAAAAAAAAACAGGATTGATTAAATGGATTTATTCTTGCTGAGACTCTCCATTTTCATATAGAAGAAAAGGGGATAGATTACTATGTAACAACCGAACCAATGATTATTCATGGTTCCATAATGGAATCAATTACATACAGGTTTCAAAATGAAGGAATGTTATGGTAAAACTTCGTTTAAAACGATGTGGTAGAAAGCAACGTGCGACTTGAAGGACATGATCGTCTGTGGAGTCTTACATCCACCATTTTTTTTATATATTATATTTTAGATATTTATATAGAAATGAAAGTGCTCTTGGCTCGACATCATTTGTTCTATTCAGTTGTAACTCTCTTTTTTTTGGGGGGGGTGATATAATTATAGTATTAGGATGGAGCTCGAGTAGAGGGTATTAGTTTATTTTTCGGAGCAAGAATCTAGGGTTAGTATCAATCAATAAATTGGAACAACTTCGTAAGTGTATTTCCGATACATAAACTTAAAGGGTTCTATTCGAGAAAATTTCCAATTCAAAAGGAAAGTTTGTTGAAATTGCTAAAACTCTTTCGATCACATCAAAAGAAATTGGTAAAGCCCTTTCGATCAAATCAAAAGTAAAGTGTATTACGGAAGAATCAAATATTCGTATGATTCTTTGATAGAAAGAAATCACAAAAAATGGTATGTTGCTGCCGTTTTGAAAGGATTTAAAGATCACCGAAGTAATGCCTAAACCCAATGATTCAAGGCAAAGATCCTGGAACAAGGAAATACCGTTTTCAATTGTCTTAACAATTAGATCAGAATGAAGAATCAAAATGGATTTTAAAGAAGACAGACTATTAACGGGTTAGAGACCACTCAATAGATGAAATATCAAAAAGGTTTTTCTTTTGAGTTATTTCAAAGTTATCCAACTTGAGTTATGGGGTGCAAATATGACTAATTTTATTTTTTGTTGGGTAAGAATAAGAAAAAGTACTCAAATCAATAGGCTAATTAATTTGATGATTTTTTGAATCTATTTGATATTGTATATCTATATATAAATATAGACATAATTTTGAATTTTCTCGAGCCGTACGAGGAGAAAACTTCTTATACGTTTCAAGGGGGGGTATTGTTCATCTATCCCAATGAGCCATTTATCGAATCGTTGCAATTGATGTTCGATCCCGACGAGAGGGAAGAGATATTCGGAAAGTGGGTTTTTATGATCCGATAAAAAATCAAATTTATTTAAACGTTCCTGCTATTCTATACTTCCTTGAAAAGGGCGCTCAACCTACAGGAACTGTTCATGATATTTCAAAAAAGGCGGGTGTTTTTACGTAACTTCGCCTTAATCAACAAACAAAATTCAATTGATTTTTGTTTTGAAATAAAATAGAAAAGAAGATCAAGTGAATAAATAAGAAATGACATTAGACGTTAGAAGTAACGGGGTCTATAAACATAAAAATTTTCCATTACCCCCGATCAAATTATTTTCGTTGGAACTTTATGAACAAAAAAAAAAACAAAAGACTAAACCTGCTTATTTTAGTTATTGAATAACCCCCATTTTTTTCTACTTCTCTCCCGTTTTCCTTAATTTCGTCTTACACCTATATAATAGATATTATCTAGTGCCAATCCAACACAAGTCCTTCGTTTTTTCTATTTCAATTTAACTAATTTGATTAATTGATTGAAATCACAATTGTTAGTTCAATTTCGAATTTGTTTTCCATTTTTGATGCTTATGCTTTTGTCAATATTTATATTGACAACAGTGTACCAAATAAATATAATCCGATCGTAAATAAATGGATCCATTTATCCCTGTTCTATAGATTTTATTTCATTTAAATAATAGGTTCGTAGATTTTCTGTCATACAAGAAGTCTTTTTTGATTAAGATTTAAATTAATCAAACTCGATATATACTAATTAATGGATAATATCTAATTAATGGATAATATAATATAAGAGAGGCGAGGGGAGGTCTATAAATATTTGAAAATCCTTTAATTTGAGAATTTTTATTATGTTCAGAGTGGCTTCTAGTTTTTTTTTTATGGTTTGATTGTGTTGTGTAATTCAATTTCGTTATTTATTGGGATTCTAATTGTATCTGCACATTCTAATTTGTTTATTTGGGTTGCTAACTCAACGGTAGAGTACTCGGCTTTTAAGTGCGACTAGCATCTTTTACACATTTGTATGAAGCAACAGATTCGTCCATACGGTAGAGTTTGTAAGACCACGACTGATCCTGAAAGGAATGAATGGAAAAAGCAGCATGTCGTAGCAATGGATAATTCTGAGAATATTTTATTCTTACTGAACAGGTCCAAATTATTATTTCAATTGTTTAATTCCAGAATTTTTTTTTTGGGGGGGGTCGAGTGAATAAATGGGTAGAGCCTTACTAGAGGCTCCAATTTTAGGAAAATAAAAAGTAACGAGCTTCTGTTCTTAATTTTTGAATGATTACCCCATCTAATTAGACGTTAAAAATATATTAGTGCTTAATGCGGGAAAAGCTTTTCCGATCAGTGGATTAGAAATTTCTTTTGAGTCCTAACTATTAGCTATACCCTTTTATGGGGTAGAGATAAATGTGTAGAAGAAGGCAGTATATTGATAAAGGGATTCTTTTTTCTAAATCAAAAGAACGATTGGGTTGATAAAATAAAGGGCTTCTAACTATCTTGTTATCCTCTAAATATAAATCTATTATATGCAACGGGAGGGTCTAGAGAGTCCGTTGATAAGTTTGTACTTGTTTCCAAGGTATCTAGTTTTTTCTTACTATAAATGCCTTGTTTTGACTATATCGTACTATGTATCATTTGATAATCCAATAAATCACCTATTTCTTTTCTGATCTGATTCAAATTGAATTTTTATTTTAATGGAAGAATTTCAAGGATATTTAGAATTATATCGATCGCAGCAACATGACTTCCTATACCCACTTGTTTTTAGGGAGTATATTTATGCACTTGCCCATGATCGTGGTTTAAATAGATCTATTTTGTTGGATAACGTAGGTTATGACAAGAAATCTAGTTTAATAAGTATAAAACGTTTAATTAGTCGAATGTATCAACAGGATCCTTTTATTATTTCCGTTAATGATTCGAATAAAAATAAGTTTTTTTTGTACAACAAAAATTTGTATTCTCAAATGATATCGGAGGGATTTGCAGTCATTGTGGAAATTCCGTTTTCCCTACGATTAGTATCTTCCTTAGAGGAGACAGAAATCGTAAAATCTTATAATTTACGATCAATTCATTCAATATTTCCTTTTTTCGAGGACAAATTTCCACATTTAAATTATGCATCAGATGTACTAATACCCTACCCCATTCATCTGGAAATCTTGGTTCAAACCCTTCGTTACTGCGTGAAAGATCCCTCTTCTTTGCATTTATTACGGCTCTTTCTTCATGAGTATTATAATTGGACTACTCTTATTACTGCAAAAAAATCCATTTTTGCAAAAAGTAATCAAAGATTTTTCTTGTTCCTCTATAATTCTTATGTATGTGAATATGAATCTAGTTTACTTTTTCTCCGTAACCAATCTAATCATTTACAATTAACCTCTTCCGGGATCTTTTTTGAGCGAGTACGTTTTTATGAAAAACTAAAATATCCTGATCCGTCCACCTTATGGGTTTTCAAGGATCCTTTTATACAGTATGTTAGATATCAAGGAAAATCGATTCTGGCATCAAAAAATACTCCTCTTATGATGAAGAAGTGGAAATACTATCTTGTCCATTTTTGGCAATGTCATTTTTATGTATGGTCTCAACCAGGAAGAATCTATATAAACCAGTTATCGAAGTATTCCTTTGATTTTTTGGGTTATATTTCAAGCATACGTCC